GCTAGTGTAGCTTAATTTAAAGCATGGCACTGAAGATGCTAAGATGAGAAATAATTTTTTCCGCGGGCATACAAGGTTTGGTCCTGGCCTTAGTGTTAATTGTAACTAGAATTATACATGCAAGTTTCAGCCCTCCTGTGAGAATGCCCTAATTAATCTATTAAATAATTAGGAGCAGGTATCAGGCACACGCACGTAGCCCAAGACACCTTGCTAAGCCACACCCCCAAGGGATTTCAGCAGTAATAAACATTAATTCATGAGCGAAAGCTTGAATTAGTTAAAGTCGACAGAGTTGGTTAATCTCGTGCCAGCCACCGCGGTTATACGAGTAACTCATATTAACACACCCCGGCGTAAAGAGTGGTTTAAGAATGACCTTTTAATAACTAAAGTTTAGACCTCATAAAGCTGTTATACGCACTCATGAGTGGAATAATCAACAACGAAAGTGACTTTACATATTAAGGAGCCTTGATGCCACGATAGTTGAGACCCAAACTAGGATTAGATACCCTACTATGCCCAACCATAAACTTAGACAATACTTCACCATATTGTTCGCCAGAGTACTACAAGCGCTAGCTTAAAACCCAAAGGACTTGGCGGTATCCCACACCCACCTAGAGGAGCCTGTTCTATGACCGATAATCCCCGTTCAACCTCACCACTTCTTGCCATTACCGTCTATATACCGCCGTCGTCAGCTCACCCTGTGAAGGGTCAAAAGTAAGCAAAAAGAATTAAACTCCAAAACGTCAGGTCGAGGTGTAGCAAATGAAGTGGGAAGAAATGGGCTACATTTTTTACCAAAAACATACGAATGGTAAATTGAAAATATACCTAAAGGTGGATTTAGCAGTAAGAGAAGATCAGAGTACTTCCCTGAAATTGGCTCTGGGATGCGCACACACCGCCCGTCACTCTCCTCAAAAACCTACTTATTTTTTTATAAATACATTTCTTTAACAAGAGGAGGCAAGTCGTAACATGGTAAGTGTACTGGAAAGTGCACTTGGAATCAAAATGTGGCTAAATTAGTAAAGCACCTCCCTTACACCGAGGAGATACCCATGCAAATTGGGTCATTTTGAACCTTAAAACTAGCCTATATACCAATCTAACCAGACCTTATAGATCTAATTTATACCACAAACTTTTAACTAAAACATTTTAACCTTCTAGTATGGGTGACAGAACAATAACTCAAGAGCAATAGCTTATGTACCGCAAGGAAAAGCTGAAAAAGAAATGAAATAAATCATTAAAGTACTAAAAAGCAGAGATTACACCTCGTACCTTTTGCATCATGATTTAGCTAGAAAAACTAGGCGAAAAGATCTTAAGTCTATCCTCCCGAAACTAAACGAGCTACTCCGAAGCAGCATTATTAGAGCTAACCCGTCTCTGTGGCAAAAGAGTGGGAAGACTTCCGAGTAGCGGTGAAAAGCCTACCGAGTTTAGTGATAGCTGGTTACCCAAGAAAAGAACTTTAGTTCTGCATTAACTCTTTACTATCTAGACAAGAATTTCTCGTCAAAGAAAACTATAAGAGTTAATAGTTATTTAGAAGAGGTACAGCCCTTCTAAACTAAGATACATCTTTTAAAGATGGGAAATGATCATAATTATTAAGGTTTCCACCCCAGTGGGCCTAAAAGCAGCCACCTGTTAAGTAAGCGTCGCAGCTCCAGTCTAACACTAAACCTATAATTTAGATATTTACTCATAACCCCCTTTATCCTATTGGGTTATTTTATAAAAATATAAAAGAACTTATGCTAAAATGAGTAATAAAGAGAACAAATCTCTCCCGACATAAGTGTACGTCAGAAAGAATTAAATCACTGACAATTAATCGACCCCAGACTGAGGTCATTATACTATTAAATCATTAACTAGAAAACCTTATTCTTCTATTCGTTAATCCCACACAGGAATGTCACCAGGAAAGATTAAAAGAAAATAAAGGAACTCGGCAAACACAAACTCCGCCTGTTTACCAAAAACATCGCCTCTTGTTAAATTATAAGAGGTCCCGCCTGCCCTGTGACAATGTTCAACGGCCGCGGTATTTTGACCGTGCAAAGGTAGCGTAATCATTTGTCTTTTAAATGAAGACCCGTATGAAAGGCACCACGAGAGTTTAACTGTCTCTATTTTCTAATCAATGAAATTGATCTATTCGTGCAGAAGCGAATATAATAACATTAGACGAGAAGACCCTATGGAGCTTTAAACACTTAAGTTAATTATGTAACCATTTATTCCTCAGGGTATAAACAAAATATATAATACTTCTAACTTAACTGTTTTTGGTTGGGGTGACCGAGGGGGAAAACAAATCCCCCTCATCGATTGAGTACTCAGTACTTGAAAATCAGAATAACAATTCTGATTAATAAAATATTTATCGAAAAATGACCCAGGATTTCCTGATCAATGAACCAAGTTACCCTAGGGATAACAGCGCAATCCTTTCTCAGAGTTCCTATCGAAGAAAGGGTTTACGACCTCGATGTTGGATCAGGACATCCTAATGGTGCAACCGCTATTAAGGGTTCGTTTGTTCAACGATTAATAGTCCTACGTGATCTGAGTTCAGACCGGAGAAATCCAGGTCAGTTTCTATCTATGAATATACTTTTCCTAGTACGAAAGGACCGGAAAAGTGGGGCCAATGCTACCAGCACGCCCCATTTTCATCTATTGAATAAAACTTAAATAGATAAGAAAAGATCACCCACTGCCCAAAAACAGGGTTGTTGAGGTGGCAGAGCCTGGTAATTGCAAAAGACCTAAGTCCTTTAATCCAGAGGTTCAAATCCTCTCCTCAACTATGCTCCAGACCATCTTACTCTATTTAATTAATCCCCTTGCCTACATTATCCCTATCCTCCTAGCCACAGCCTTCCTAACCTTAATTGAACGGAAAATTCTCGGCTATATACAATTTCGTAAGGGCCCAAACGTTGTTGGGCCTTACGGCCTCCTTCAACCTATTGCAGACGGCCTAAAACTCTTTATTAAAGAACCTGTCCGCCCATCAGCATCCTCCCCATTTTTATTTTTAGCTACCCCAACAGCAGCCTTAACTCTGGCCCTACTTATATGAATACCACTTCCTCTTCCCCACCCAATTATTAACCTTAATCTAGGCTTATTATTTATCTTAGCAATTTCAAGCCTTACCGTATATACTATTTTAGGGTCCGGATGAGCATCCAACTCAAAATACGCTCTCATAGGAGCACTTCGTGCTGTAGCACAAACCATTTCCTATGAAGTAAGTCTAGGACTAATCCTACTTTCAATAATCGTATTTGCTGGAGGCTTTACCCTTCATACATTTAACACAACCCAAGAAACTATTTGACTCCTAATCCCAGGCTGACCCCTAGCCCTAATATGATATATTTCAACCTTAGCAGAAACCAATCGAGCCCCATTTGATTTAACAGAAGGCGAGTCAGAATTAGTCTCAGGTTTCAATATTGAATATGCAGGAGGCCCATTCGCCCTATTTTTCCTAGCTGAATATACAAACATTTTATTAATAAATACCCTCTCAGTCATCTTATTTATAGGAATTTCCTACAACCCCCTCTTCCCACAACTCTCAACATTCAACCTTATAATAAAAGCCACACTACTAACATTCATTTTTTTATGAATCCGAGCATCATACCCCCGCTTTCGCTATGATCAGCTTATACACTTAGTATGAAAAAACTTTTTGCCACTAACCCTAGCAATTATTTTATGACATGTGGCTCTACCACTCGCCATAACAAGTTTACCCCCAATTACTTAAGGAAGCGTGCCTGAATAAAGGACCACTTTGATAGAGTGGATAATGAGAGTTAAAGCCTCCCCACTTCCTTCTAGAAAAATAGGACTTGAACCTACATCTAAGAGATCAAAACCCTCCGTGTTTCCTATTACACCATATTCTAAGTAGAGTCAGCTAATAAAGCTTTTGGGCCCATACCCCAACCATGTTGGTTGAAATCCTTCCTTTACTAATGAATCCTACTGTATTAACCATCCTTATTTCAAGCTTAGGCCTAGGAACTACTCTTACATTTATCGGATCACATTGACTCCTAGTGTGAATAGGCCTCGAAATCAACACTTTAGCTATTATTCCCTTAATAATTCGCCAACACCACCCACGAGCAGTAGAAGCCACTACAAAATATTTTATTACCCAGGCAACTGCCTCTACTTTACTATTATTTGCTAGCGTTACAAACGCTTGGACTTCAGGTGAATGAAGTCTAATTGAAATGCTTAATCCAACCTCTGCCACACTAGCAACAGTCGCACTTGCCCTAAAAATTGGTCTCGCACCTTTACACTTTTGGTTGCCTGAAGTACTTCAAGGACTAGACTTAACTACAGGTCTTATTCTATCAACCTGACAAAAACTAGCCCCTTTCGCCATTCTACTCCAACTTTATCCTCTACTTAACCCAAACCTCCTATTAACTCTTGGAATTCTCTCAACAATCATTGGAGGTTGAGGAGGACTTAACCAAACACAATTACGAAAAATTTTAGCTTACTCATCAATTGCTAACCTTGGGTGAATAATTACAATTTTACATTACGCCCCAAACCTAACCCTCCTTAACCTTATTTTATATATCATCATAACACTTACAACCTTCCTATTATTTAATATCTTTAACTCAACCAAAATTAATTCCATTGCTTCATCATCAACCAAATCCCCCCTCCTATCTATTATTGCCTTATTAACCCTTCTCTCTTTAGGAGGATTACCTCCACTCTCCGGCTTCATACCCAAATGACTAATTCTTCAAGAACTAACAAAACAAAGCCTATTTATCCCAGCTACAATTATAGCTTTAATAGCCCTCCTTAGTTTATTCTTTTATTTACGCCTATGTTATGCCACAACACTAACTATAAATCCCAACCCAACCAATATACTATCGTCCTGACGAACAAAACCCAATCATTTTACTCTTATCCTATTAACATCAGCAACCCTATCAATTCTTCTTCTTCCCTTAACACCTGCAATCTTCACACTTACCTCGTAGGAATTTAGGTTAACAACAGACCAAAAGCCTTCAAAGCTTTAAGTAGAAGTGAAAATCTTCTAATTTCTGCTAAGATTTGCAAGACTCTATCTCACATCTTCTGAATGCAACCCAGATACTTTCATTAAGCTAAAACCTTCTAGATAAACAGGCCTTGATCCTGTAAAAACTTAATTAACAGCTAAGCGTTCAATCCAGCGAACTTCTATCTAGGCTTTCTCCCGCCGCCTTACAAAAAGGCGGGAGAAAGCCCCGGGAGGGAAAGAACCTCCGTCTTTGGATTTGCAATCCAATGTATTACAACTACTTCGGGGCTTTGGCAAGAAGAGGACTTTGACCTCTGTGCACGGAGCTACAATCCGCCGCTTAATTCTCAGCCATCTTACCTGTGGCAATTAATCGTTGACTATTTTCTACCAACCACAAAGATATCGGCACCCTTTACTTAATTTTTGGTGCATGAGCAGGCATAGTTGGGACAGCCCTAAGCCTTCTAATTCGAGCCGAACTGGGACAGCCAGGATCACTTTTAGGTGATGATCAGATTTATAATGTGATCGTGACCGCCCATGCTTTTGTAATAATCTTCTTTATGGTTATACCAATCATGATTGGTGGTTTTGGAAATTGACTGGTCCCCCTAATAATTGGTGCACCAGATATGGCTTTTCCACGAATAAATAACATAAGCTTCTGACTACTTCCACCATCATTTCTTCTCCTCCTCGCTTCTGCAGGAGTTGAAGCAGGAGCGGGTACTGGTTGAACAGTTTACCCACCACTAGCAAGCAATTTAGCTCATGCTGGACCATCCGTTGATTTAGCCATCTTTTCCCTTCACTTAGCCGGTATTTCATCCATCTTAGCCTCAATTAATTTTATTACAACCATTATTAATATAAAACCACCAGCCATTTCCCAATATCAAACACCATTATTTGTTTGATCAATCCTTGTAACCACTATTCTCCTCCTCCTCTCCCTTCCAGTTCTTGCAGCAGGGATTACAATATTACTTACAGACCGTAACCTTAACACTACATTCTTTGACCCTGCAGGTGGGGGAGATCCTATCCTTTACCAACATTTATTCTGATTCTTTGGTCACCCTGAAGTTTATATTTTAATTTTACCTGGTTTCGGAATAATTTCACATGTAGTAGCCTATTATTCAGGCAAAAAAGAACCATTCGGATATATGGGTATAGTTTGAGCAATAATAGCAATTGGCCTACTTGGCTTCATTGTTTGAGCCCACCATATATTTACAGTAGGTATAGACGTAGATACCCGAGCCTATTTTACTTCCGCAACAATAATTATTGCTATTCCTACAGGCGTAAAAGTATTTAGCTGACTAGCAACCCTTCATGGAGGATCAATTAAATGAGATACTCCCCTGCTTTGAGCTCTAGGATTCATCTTTCTTTTTACAGTAGGAGGTTTAACAGGAATTGTACTAGCTAATTCTTCATTAGATATTGTTCTTCATGATACTTATTACGTAGTAGCCCACTTCCACTATGTTCTTTCAATAGGAGCAGTATTTGCCATCATAGCAGGCTTCATCCACTGATTCCCCTTAATATCTGGCTTTACCCTACACCAAACTTGAACAAAAATTCAATTTGCAGTGATATTTATTGGAGTAAACTTAACTTTCTTCCCCCAACATTTCCTAGGCCTTGCAGGCATACCACGACGATATTCAGATTACCCAGACGCATATACCCTATGAAATACAGTTTCATCTATTGGCTCTTTAATTTCTCTTGTTGCTGTAATTATATTATTATTTATCATTTGAGAAGCGTTTGCTTCAAAACGAGAAGTTTTATCTGTTGAACTCCCTCATACAAATGTAGAATGATTACATGGCTGCCCTCCTCCTTATCACACCTATGAAGAACCAGCATTTGTTCAAGTTCAACAACCCTCTTTTTAAACAAGAAAGGAAGGAATTGAACCCCCATATGCTGGTTTCAAGCCAGCCACATCACCACTCTGTCACTTTCTTTATAAGATACTAGTAAAATATATTACACTGCCTTGTCAGGGCAGAATTGTGAGTTAAATTCCCGCGTATCTTAATTTGTAATGGCACACCCCTCACAATTAGGATTCCAAGATGCAGCCTCCCCCGTTATGGAAGAACTTATTCATTTTCACGACCACACACTAATAATTGTATTTTTAATTAGCACCCTAGTTCTCTATATTATTACAGCAATAGTAACAACTAAGCTCACAAATAAATATATTCTTGATTCACAAGAAATTGAGATCGTTTGAACCATTCTACCTGCTATTATTCTCATCATAATTGCTCTCCCATCACTACGAATTTTATACCTCATAGATGAAATCAATGATCCCCACCTAACTATTAAAGCTATAGGTCACCAATGATACTGAAGCTATGAATATACAGATTACGAAGACCTAGGATTTGACTCTTATATAATTCAAACCCAAGACTTAGCCCCGGGCCAATTCCGTTTATTAGAAACAGACCATCGTATAGTAGTACCTATAGAATCACCTATTCGAGTTCTAGTATCAGCAGAAGACGTATTACATTCATGAGCTGTTCCAGCTTTAGGTGTAAAAATAGATGCCGTTCCAGGACGACTTAACCAAACTGCCTTCATCATCTCACGTCCTGGCGTCTATTACGGTCAATGTTCAGAAATTTGTGGCGCCAATCACAGCTTTATACCTATCGTAGTAGAAGCAATTCCTCTAGAACACTTCGAAGCCTGATCTTCATCAATATTAGAAGAAGCCTCATTAAGAAGCTAAACTGGGTCTAGCATTAGCCTTTTAAGCTAACTATTGGTGATTCCCTACCACCCTTAATGATATGCCGCAATTAAATCCCAACCCATGATTTTTAATTTTATTATTTTCATGAATTGTTTTCCTTACTATTTTGCCAAACAAAGTAATAAGTCATCTATTTAACAATGATCCTACTCTAAAAAGTACTGAAAAACCTAAACCTAACCCTTGAAATTGACCATGATTATAAGCTTTTTTGACCAATTCTTAAGCCCCTCACTAATTGGAATTCCTCTTATTGCCCTAGCAATCTTAATTCCATGATTAACTTTCCCTACCCCTTCAAGCCGATGGTTAAATAACCGATTAATTACTCTTCAAGCCTGATTTATTAATCGTTTTATTTATCAACTTATACAACCCATAAATCTTGGAGGACATAAATGAGCCGTATTATTTACGGCCCTAATATTATTCCTTATTACTATTAATCTTCTAGGCCTTCTCCCATATACCTTTACCCCTACAACACAACTCTCACTAAATATAGCATTTGCCCTACCATTGTGACTTACAACCGTACTAATTGGTATATTAAACCAGCCCACCATTGCACTAGGTCACCTTCTTCCAGAAGGAACACCAACCCCTCTAGTTCCTATTCTTATTATCATCAAAACTATTAGTTTATTTATCCGACCATTAGCCCTAGGTGTCCGATTAACCGCCAATTTAACGGCTGGCCATTTACTAATACAGCTAATTGCCACAGCAGCCTTTGTCCTCTTAACTATCATGCCAACCGTAGCCCTACTTACCTCTTTAATTTTATTTTTATTAACAATTCTAGAAGTAGCTGTAGCAATAATTCAAGCATATGTATTTGTTCTCCTATTAAGTTTATATCTACAAGAAAACATATAATGGCTCACCAAGCACACGCATACCACATAGTTGACCCAAGCCCATGACCCCTTACAGGAGCTACCGCTGCCCTTCTCATAACATCGGGTTTAGCCATTTGATTTCACTTTCACTCACTTCTACTCCTTTATCTAGGATTTACCCTTCTCCTTCTAACAATAATTCAATGATGACGTGATGTTATCCGAGAAGGAACATTCCAAGGTCATCACACACCTCCTGTACAAAAAGGTCTTCGTTACGGAATAATCTTATTCATTACATCAGAAGTCTTCTTCTTTTTAGGCTTTTTCTGAGCCTTTTATCATTCTAGCCTTGCACCTACTCCTGAACTAGGAGGATGCTGACCACCAACAGGAATTAACCCCTTAGACCCATTCGAAGTACCACTCTTAAATACCGCAGTTCTCTTAGCTTCCGGAGTAACCGTGACTTGAGCACACCATAGCCTTATAGAAGGCAACCGAAAAGAAGCAATTCAAGCCCTTACTTTAACCATGATTCTAGGAGTTTACTTCACATCCCTTCAAGCCATAGAATATTATGAAGCACCATTCACTATTGCTGACGGAGTTTACGGAACTACATTTTACGTAGCCACAGGATTCCACGGCCTCCACGTTATTATCGGTTCAACATTTTTAGCAGTTTGTCTTCTACGACAAGTCCAATATCACTTTACATCAGAACATCACTTTGGCTTCGAAGCCGCAGCATGATACTGACATTTTGTAGATGTAGTGTGATTATTCCTTTATGTATCCATCTATTGATGAGGCTCATAATTACTTTTCTAGTATAAATTAGTACAAGTGATTTCCAATTATTAAATCTTGGTCAAAACCCAAGGAGGAGTAATGAACCTCATCATGTCGTCTGTCGCGACTACGGCCCTGGTTTCCCTAATCCTCGCTTTAATTGCATTTTGACTTCCATCATTAAATCCAGATAATGAAAAATTATCCCCTTATGAATGTGGCTTTGATCCCCTAGGAAGTGCCCGGCTCCCTTTTTCCCTTCGCTTCTTCTTAGTAGCCATTCTATTTCTCCTCTTCGATTTAGAAATTGCCCTCCTACTACCATTACCTTGAGGTAATCAACTATTAACACCCCTCTATACTCTGCTTTGAGCAGCAGCTATTCTAATTTTACTCACCCTTGGCCTCATCTATGAGTGACTTCAAGGAGGACTTGAATGAGCAGAATAGATGTTTAGTCCAAACTAAGACCACTAATTTCGGCTTAGTAAATTATGGTGAAAATCCATAAACATCTTATGTCCCCCATATATTTTAGCTTTACCTCAGCATTTATCCTAGGTTTAATAGGTCTTGCATTTAACCGCTCACACCTTTTATCCGCCCTTCTATGTCTTGAAGGTATAATACTTACCCTCTTCATCGCTACTGCAATTTGATCAATAATACTAAACTCTACCTCTAGCTCTATTATTCCTATAATTATACTAACATTTTCCGCCTGCGAAGCCAGCGCAGGATTGGCTATCCTAGTCGCCGCCTCCCGCTCACACGGCTCCGACAACCTACAAAACCTTAACCTTCTCCAATGTTAAAAATTTTAATTCCAACAATTATATTATTCCCTACTGCCTGATTTTCTCATAAAAAATGATTATGAACTACCACTTCCGCCCATAGCCTTCTTATTGCCACAATAAGCTTACTTTGATTTAAATGAAATATGGATATTGGTTGGGACTTCTCTAACCAATACCTAGCCGTTGACCCTTTATCTACTCCTTTACTCATTTTAACATGCTGACTCCTACCATTAATAATTTTAGCCAGCCAAAATCACATCTCTCCAGAGCCCTTAACCCGACAACGAACCTATATCTCTCTCCTAATTTTTTTACAGTTCTTTCTTATTATAGCTTTCTCTGCAACAGAAATAATTTTATTTTATATTATATTTGAAGCCACACTTATCCCAACACTTATTATTATTACACGATGAGGTAACCAAACAGAACGCCTAAACGCAGGAACTTACTTTTTATTTTATACCTTAATTGGATCTCTCCCTCTACTTATTGCCTTATTATTTATACAAAATAACCTCGGCTCCCTCTCGATATTTATTATTCAACACTCCCAATACACTAACCTTTATTCATGAGCAGATAAATTCTGATGAACTGCCTGCATTATCGCTTTCCTTGTCAAAATACCCCTTTATGGAGTTCATCTTTGATTACCAAAAGCCCACGTAGAAGCCCCAATCGCTGGCTCAATAATTCTAGCTGCAGTATTACTAAAATTAGGGGGCTACGGAATAATACGTATTATTATTATACTTAACCCCCTTACCAAAGAAATAGCTTACCCATTCTTAATCTTAGCCATTTGAGGTGTTGTAATAACTAGCTCCATTTGCCTACGACAAACGGACTTAAAGTCCCTAATCGCCTACTCCTCAGTTAGCCACATAGGTCTTGTCGCAGCAGCAATCCTTATCCAAACTCCATGAAGCTTCGCAGGAGCAACAATACTAATAATTGCCCATGGATTAATCTCTTCAGCCCTATTCTGCCTAGCCAACACCAACTACGAACGTATCCATAGCCGAACCTTACTTCTAGCCCGAGGAATCCAAATTATTCTTCCACTTATGGCAACCTGATGATTCCTCGCTAACCTCGCTAACCTCGCTTTACCTCCATCTCCCAACCTTATAGGAGAACTCTTTATTATTACATCCTTATTTAACTGATCTAATTGAACTTTAATTCTTACAGGAAGTGGAGTGTTAATTACCGCATCCTATTCCCTTTACATATTCCTCATAACTCAACGAGGACCGACATCCAACCACCTTATTTCACTTAATCCATCCCATACACGAGAACATCTCCTACTCAGCCTCCATATTATGCCCGTATTATTATTAATCCTTAAGCCAGAACTTATCTGAGGCTGAACATTTTGTATTTATAGTTTAATTAAAATATTAGATTGTGGTTCTAAAGACAAAAGTTAAAATCTTTTTATTTACCGAGAGAGGTCCGGGGACACGAGATCTGCTAATTCTTCTTATCATGGTTCAAGCCCATGGCTCACTCGGCCCTTGAAAGATAATAGTAATCTATTGGTCTTAGGAACCAAAAACTCTTGGTGCAACTCCAAGCAAGAGCTATGCATATTATCTTTAACTCATCCTTCCTACTAATCTTCATTATTCTTACTTTACCATTAATTTCCTCACTTTCACCAAAAGAACTTAAACCAAACTGATCGTCCTTATACGTTAAAACCGCTGTAAAAATTTCCTTTTTTATTAGCTTAATTCCTTTATTTATCTTTCTCGACCAAGGTTTAGAATCAATTGTTACCAACTGAAATTGAATAAACATGGGCCCTTTTGATATTAACATAAGCTTCAAATTTGATCTCTACTCAATCATCTTTACACCTGTAGCCTTATATGTTACTTGATCTATTCTTGAATTTGCCCTCTGATATATACATTCTGACCCTAACATAAATCGCTTTTTCAAATATCTTTTATTATTTTTAATCTCAATAATTATTCTAGTTACTGCCAACAACATATTTCAACTATTTATTGGCTGAGAAGGAGTTGGAATCATATCCTTTCTACTTATCGGCTGATGATACAGCCGAGCAGACGCTAATACAGCAGCATTACAAGCCGTTATTTATAACCGAATTGGTGATGTCGGATTAATCTTAAGCATAGCCTGACTTGCCACTAACCTTAACTCATGAGAAATTCATCAACTCTTCATTTTATCTAAAAATAAAGATCTAACATTACCACTTCTTGGTCTTGTATTAGCCGCAGCTGGAAAATCAGCACAATTTGGTCTACACCCATGACTACCTTCAGCTATAGAAGGCCCTACACCAGTATCAGCATTACTCCACTCCAGCACAATAGTTGTAGCAGGTATCTTCCTTCTAATCCGCCTCCACCCACTTATTCAAGATAATAAATTAATTCTAACCGTCTGCCTGTGCCTCGGAGCACTTACTACCCTCTTCACAGCCACATGTGCCCTCACCCAAAATGATATTAAAAAAATTGTTGCTTTCTCAACATCAAGTCAATTAGGATTAATAATAGTCACCATTGGCCTTAACCAACCCCAACTGGCCTTCCTTCATATCTGCACTCATGCCTTCTTTAAGGCAATACTTTTCCTTTGCTCCGGATCTATTATTCATAGTCTTAACGATGAGCAAGATATCCGGAAAATAGGAGGTCTACACAAACTCCTACCATTTACCTCAACCTCCCTAACAATTGGTAGCTTAGCCTTAACAGGCATACCATTCCTATCAGGTTTCTTTTCAAAAGATGCCATCATTGAATCCATAAACACTTCCCACTTAAACGCCTGAGCCCTAATCCTAACCCTTGTAGCAACATCTTTCACAGCCATTTACAGCCTTCGTCTTATCTTTTTTGCACTAATAAATTACCCTCGATTTAATACACTTTCCCCAATTAATGAAAATAACCCATTAGTGATTAATCCTATTAAACGTCTTGCTTACGGAAGTATTATCGCTGGTCTAATCATTACCCTTAATTTAACCCCAACAAAAACCCAAATTATAACTATATCTCCTCTACTTAAGCTGTCTGCCCTATTAGTTACAATTATAGGCCTACTTCTAGCTCTAGAACTTACTAATTTAACTAACTCTCACTTTAAAACCAACCCTACACTTCACTACCACCACTTCTCTAATTTACTAGGCTACTTCCCTTCAATTATTCACCGACTTCTTCCAAAAACTAGCCTAAACTGAGCCCAATACATTTCAACACACTTAATTGATCAAACCTGAAACGAAAAAATTGGCCCTAAAAGTAATCTTATTCAACAAACATCCCTCATTAAATTATCTACTCAACCTCAACAAGGTTTAATCAAAACCTACCTAACACTTCTTTTCCTAACACTTACCCTAGTTATCCTAATTACCTTAACCTAACTATCCGTAAAGTACCCCAAGATAAACCCCGAGTTAATTCTAATACAACAAATAAAGTTAATAATAAAACTCAACCCCCTAAAACTAATATTCAACCACCATCAGAATACAACAAAGCAACCCCTAAAAAATCCCCCCGTACCATATCCAAATTACTTAATTCCTCCACCCCCGTTCAATGTAAACCCCATCCCTTAACCATAAAATATTTTCCGGACACAAAAAGCCCTACCAAATAAAGCCCAACATACAACAATACAGACCAATCTCCCCATGACTCTGGATAAGGCTCAGCAGCAAGCGCTGCCGTATAAGCAAAAACTACCAATATCCCCCCTAAATAAATTAAAAACAAAATTAAGGACATAAAAGATCCACCATGACCAACTAACAAGCCACACCCAACCCCTGCAGCAGTAACTAAACCCAAAGCAGCATAATAAGGAGACGGATTGGATGCTACCCCTATTAAACCTAAAATTAAACCAATTATTATCACAAACATAAAATATATCATTATTCTTACCTGGGCTTTAACCAAGACCAATAACTTGAAAAACTATCGTTGTTTATTCAACTATAAGAACTAATGGCCACCAATATTCGAAAAACTCACCCACTCCTTAAAATTATAAACCATGCCCTAGTTGATCTCCCCGCCCCATCTAATATTTCGTTATGATGAAACTTCGGCTCACTAATAGGACTATGCTTATTAATTCAAATTCTTACAGGACTCTTCCTAGCTATACATTATACCGCAGATATTTCCATGGCTTTCTCCTCAGTAGTCCATATTTGCCGCGATGTTAATTACGGATGACTCATCCGTAATATTCACGCTAATGGAGCCTCACTCTTCTTTATCTGTATTTACCTTCACATTGCCCGGGGCCTATACTACGGCTCTTACCTTAATAAAGAAACTTGAGACATTGGCGTAATCCTCCTTTTCCTATTAATAGCAACAGCCTTCGTCGGCTATGTTCTTCCATGAGGACAAATATCCTTCTGAGGGGCTACAGTCATTACTAACCTTTTATCCGCATTTCCTTATATTGGGAATATGCTAGTACAATGAATCTGAGGAGGGTTTTCAGTAGACAACGCCACCCTTACACGCTTTTTTGCCTTTCACTTTCTCCTCCCATTCCTGATCATAGCCCTATCAATTATTCACCTCCTATTCCTTCATGAATCCGGCTCTAACAATCCTCTTGGTATTAATTCTGACGCAGACAAAGTATCATTCCACCCCTACTTCTCTTATAAAGACCTACTTGGTTTCTTTGTTATGATCTTCTTATTAGCTTTATTAGCCCTGTTCCTACCTAACCTTCTAGGAGACGCTGAAAACTTTATCCCAGCGAATCCACTTGTTACCCCACCCCACATCAAACCCGAGTGATACTTCTTATTCGCCTATGCCATCCTACGCTCCATTCCTAATAAACTAGGAGGAGTCCTAGCACTCCTGTTCTCCATTTTCATCCTTCTATTAGTACCACTTCTTCATACCTCTAAACAACGAAGTATCATCTTCCGACCTTTAACACAAATTTTCTTCTGGGTCCTTGTAGCCAATTCAATTATTTTAACTTGAATTGGAGGGCAACCCGTCGAACAACCATTTATTATAGTAGGACAAATTGCCTCAATCTCCTACTTTGCCTTATTTCTTATTATTATACCATTTATTAGCTGATGCGAAAACAAAATCCTCAGCCTAAACTAGTTTTGGTAGCTTAACTTAAAAGCGTCGACCTTGTAAGTCGAAGATCGAGGGTTTAAACCCCTTCCAAAACACATCAGGGGAAGGAGGGTTAAACTCCTGCCCTTGGCTCCCAAAGCCAAGATTCTGCCTAAACTGCCCCCTGATAGCTGTTACAGCGTGCAAAAGCCAAAATGAAAAATTTTGGTTTTTGTTCGTCAGTATGACATATATATGATATAGTCCACATATACTGATATACCACATAATACCCATATTCCATAGTGGCTAATACAGATATTCCCCTACTATATAACATATACTATGCTTAATCCTCATTAATCGACATTCCCCTATTCTATTACATACTATGCTTAATACACATTAGACTACTGTCAGCTATATCATTTCATTAAGTAATTTAACCCTCATTAATCTATTATCAGTAATTTCATAGCATCATATTTTTCACTTAACCCTATCTTACATGGTATTATTTAATGCCGTTGGCGAGAGATCCGTATTTATCTCTTGAATGGAAAAAATTGAACGGTTTGTGGTACATTACTGTTATATCCCCTAAATATTGATCAAATCTGGCATCTGATTAATGCTCGAATTACATCTAATCCTTGATCGTATCAAGAATGTCAGTACTCTAGCTCCCTTTAATGGCATATTTAATCCTTGATCGTATCAAGATTTATCGTCCGCCCCGCTTTTTTATTTCGGTATGAAGCAAATAACTACTCCCCGGAAGGGCTCATCTGGGACACTAAGGTAGACTTGAGCTATCCTCGACACTTATCTTATCAAATCTCATTACTTCTAATTCAGGAGATTAGATTGTCAAGCTCACCATTACTGAAAGGGATAGAAAATATTAGGTCATGTAGGTCAAGTTTGGGTTTTTTGATTAATGAAGCAAAGGTTTAAAAAAAACACTGTCATTAACCCCCGCGGAAAGAAGTCTCCTATAATAGTGTGTGTATAATACATTTCATTATTCTAATACATTATTCACTTTATCTGGCATAAATCTTATATTATTAGACTCACCCCGGGTTCCGGAAAAAAAATTCAAACCTTTTAAATAAAAAGTTTTTTTGGTAAAAACCCCCCTCCCCCTTAATATACACGGTTATCTCGAAAAACCCCTAAAACGAGGGCCGACGTATATTTTTTTTATAGAATTGTTGCGGTAATTTCTCTATATATATTGTAACAATGTGAC